GTTAGTAACCCAATCAATTCTTAGAAAATATATTATATTACCTTCATTGATAATAGCTAAAAATATAGTTCGTATACTATTATTTCAATTTCCTGAATGGTCTGAGGATTTAAAGGATTGGAATAGAGAAATGCATATTAAATGTACCTATAATGGCGTTCAATTATCAGAAAAAGAATTTCCAAAAAACTGGTTAACAGACGGTATTCAGATCAAGATCCTATTTCCTTTTAGTCTTAAACCTTGGCACAGATCTAAACTACAAGCCCCTTATAATGATCCAATGAAAAAGAAGGATCAAAAAAATGATTTTTGCTTTTTAACAGTTTTTGGAATGGAAACTGAACTACCTTTTGGTTCTCCCAGAAAAAAACTTTCATTTTTTGAACCCATTTTTAAAGAACTAAAAAAAAAATTAAAAAAATTGAAAAAGAAATGTTTTATAATTCTAAGAATTTTAAAAGAACAAAAAAAGTTGTTTCTAAATGTCTCAAAAGAAACAAAAAAATGGATCATTAAAAGCATTCTTTTTATAAAAGAAATAATAAAAGAACTCTCAAAAATAAACCCAATTATATTATTTGGATTTGGATTGAGAGAAATAGAAGTATATGAATTGAGTGAAACGAAAAAAGATTCGATAATTGGTAATGGGATGATTCATGAATCGTCGATTCAAATTATATCTCAGGGTTGGACAAATTATTCATTAACAGAAAAAAAAATGCAAGATCTAACTGATAGAACAAATACAATAATAAATCAAATAGAAAAAATTACAAAAGAAAATAAAAAAGTAACTCCAGATATAAATTTTAGTTCTAACAAAATAAGTTATGATAATAAAGTATCAGAATCACAAAAAAATATTTGGCAGATATTAAAAAGACAAAATGTTAGATTAATCCGTAAGTCACATTATTTTATAAAATATTTCATTGAAAGGATATACATAGATATCTTTCTATGTATCATTAATATTCCTAGCATCAATACACAACTTTTTCTTGAATCAACAAAAAAAATTATTAATAAATACATTAACGATAATGAAGCAAATCACGAAAGAATTGATAAAACAAATCAAAGTGTAATTCCCTTTATTTCGACTATAAAAAAGTCACTTACTAATATTAGTAACAAGAATTCAAAGACTTTTTGCGACTTATCTTACTTTTCACAAGCATATGTATTTTATAAATTATCACAAACTCAACTTATTAACTTATATAAGTTAAAATCTGTATTTCAATATAACGGAATGTCCCTTTTTCTTAAGAATGAAATAAAGGATTTTTTTGTTGTAACACAAGAACTATTTCATTCCGAATTAAGACATAAGAATCTTCGCAATTATGGAATGAATCAATGGACAAATTGGTTAAGGAGTCAGTATCAATGTGATGTATCTCATATTAAATGGTCTAGATTAGTACCACAAAAATGGCGAAATATATTCAATCAACACTGTATGGCTCAAAATAAAGATTTATGTGATTTATATGAAAAGGATCGATTAATTAACTACGAAAAAAATTTCGAAACAGATTCATTACTGAATCAAAAAGATAATTTTAAAAAACAATATAGATATGATATTTTAGCATATAAATCTATTAATTATGAAGATAAGAAGGACTCTTATATTTATGGATCACCATTACAAGTAAAAAATAACCAAGATATTTTTTATAATTACAACACACATACACAAAAATCATTTAATATGCCGGAAGGTATTCCTATTATCCCTTATCTAGTAGAAGATGATATTAGAGATATGGAGATAAATCCGGATAGAAAATATTTTGATTGGAGAATTTTCCATTTTTGTCTTAAAAATAAGGTCGATATTGACGCCTGGATCGATATTGATACTGACACTAACAGTAATAAATATACTAAGACTAGGGTTAATAAGTATCAAATAATTGATAAAATCAATAAGAGGGGTCTTTTTTATCTCACGATTCAGCAAGATCAAGAAATCAACCTATCCAATCAAAAAACCCTTTTTGATTGGATGGGGATGAATGAAGAAATACTAAGTTGTCCCATATCAAATATGGAATTTTGGTTCTTCCCAGAATTGGGGATACTTTATAATACGTATAAAATTAAACCGTGGGTTATACCAATTAAATTACTAGTTTTAAATTCTAATATAAATGAAAATGATAGTAAAAACAAAAGCATCGCCGGAAATAAAAAAAGGGATCCTTTTATATCAATATCGGAGAATTCAAAAAAATCTTTTGAATTAGAAAACCGAAATCAAGGGGAAAAAGAATACGCGGTCCAAGCAGATTTTAAATCAGCTCTTTCAAACCAAGAAAAAGATGTTGAAGAAGATTATACGGGATCGTACATGAAAAAAAATAGAAATAAAAAGCAATACAAGATCAATACAAAAGCGGAGTTTGATTTCTTCCTAAAAAGGTATTTGCATTTTCAATTGAGATGGGATGATTCTTTAAATAAAAAAATAAGCAATAACATCAAAGTATATTGTCTCCTGCTTAGACTGATAAATCCAAGAGAAATTACTATATCCTCTATTCAAAGAGGCGAAATGAGTCCGGATATTCTGATGATTCAGAAAGATTTAACTCTTACAGAATTGATTAAAAGGGGAATTTTGATTATTGAACCAATTCGTCTATCTATAAAAAATGATGGAAAATTTATTATCTATCAAACCATCGGTATTTCATTAGTTCATAAAAGCAAACACCAAATTAATCAAAGATACCGAGAAAAAAAACATGCCGATAAGAATTCTGATGAAGCCATTACAAAACATCAAAAGATGACTGGAAATAGAGATAAAAATCATTATGATTTGTTTGTTCCTGAAAATATTTTATCACCTAGACGTCGTAGAGAATTGAGAATTCTAATTTGTTTCAATTCTGAGAATAGACATAGAAATGCAGCATTTTGTAATGGGAATAAGGTAAACAGTCAAGTTTTGGATAAAAGCAAAAACTATAAAAAAAAACTTATTAAATTTAAGTTATTTCTTTGGCCCAATTATCGATTAGAAGATTTGGCTTGTATGAATCGTTATTGGTTTAATACCAATAATGGCAGTCGTTTCAGTATGGTAAGGGTACATATGTATCCGCGATTTAAAATGCATTAATAGTACATTTTTGCTATATTTCCCATACTATATCTGATCTATGACGACAAAGAGATGCACACACGCATTGTCTTACATTCCATCGTTCCATTCTGATACACGATACTAATTCAATGACATATCAATTTGATCTAGAAATGAATCAACAAAATATTATTATTTTAGGTCTAAATTTTTATCTTTTGTGAGTGCAGAAAACAACCATCCTTTATGTATACCCTTTTCAAATCCAAATAAATAAAAATTTAATTTTATTAAAAAAAATTATAAATTAATAACAAAATTAATATTTTTGTATATACAAAATAAAAATGAGAGGCATTATTATTACTGATCAATAAAGATATCTATCAATAAAAATTTCTTAAAATAAAAAGAGGGGGGCGAGAAGATTTCATTTTATGGTAAAAAATCCATTCATCTCAGTTATTTCACAAGAAGAAAAAGACGAAAACAGAGGATCCACTGAATTTCAAATAGTTAGTTTCACCAATAGGATACGAAGACTTACTTCACATTTAGAATTACACAAAAAAGACTATTTATCTCAGAGAGGTTTACGTAAAATTCTGGGAAAACGCCAACGACTGCTGTCTTATTTGTCAAAGAAAAATAGAATATGTTATAAAGAATTAATTAATCGGTTGGATATTCGGGAGTCAAAAACCCGTTAATTTGAAGAGGCATTTTAAATTATTTGATTTATTAGATCTTGAATTTTAATGAACTTTTTTTCGTTTTCAGCAATTCATGAAAGAATGCATCGAGGAAAAACCGATGAATATACCAGCTACAAGAAAAGACCTCATGATAGTCAATATGGGCCCCCACCACCCATCAATGCATGGTGTTCTTAGACTCATCATTACTCTAGATGGTGAAGATGTTATTGATTGTGAACCAATATTGGGTTATTTACACCGAGGGATGGAAAAAATTGCGGAAAACCGAACAATTATACAATATTTGCCTTATGTAACACGTTGGGATTATTTAGCTACTATGTTCACAGAAGCAATAACTGTAAATGGACCGGAACAGTTGGGAAATATTCAAGTACCTAAAAGAGCTAGCTATATCAGAATAATTATGTTGGAGTTGAGTCGTATAGCTTCTCATCTGTTATGGCTTGGTCCTTTTATGGCGGATATTGGTGCACAAACTCCCTTTTTCTATATTTTCAGAGAAAGAGAATTAGTATATGATCTATTCGAAGCTGCCACCGGTATGAGAATGATGCATAATTATTTTCGTATCGGAGGAGTAGCGGCCGATCTACCTCATGGTTGGATAGATAAATGTTTGGATTTCTGCGATTATTTTTTAACAAGAGTTGCTGAATATCAAAAACTTATTACACGAAATCCTATTTTTTTAGAACGAGTCGAGGGAGTAGGCATTATTGGTAGAGAGGAAGTAATAAATTGGGGTTTATCGGGACCAATGCTGCGAGCTTCCGGAATACAATGGGATCTTCGTAAAGTTGATCATTATGAATGTTACGACGAATTTGATTGGGAGGTACAGTGGCAAAAAGAAGGAGATTCATTGGCTCGTTATCTAGTCCGAATTGGTGAAATGATAGAATCTATAAAAATTATTCAACAGGCTCTGGAAGGAATTCCAGGGGGACCCTATGAGAATTTAGAAATACGATACTTTGATAGAGAAAGGAATCCGGAATGGAATGATTTTGAATATAGATTTATTAGTAAAAAGCCTTCTCCTACATTTGAATTGCCGAAACAAGAACTTTATGTGAGAGTCGAAGCCCCAAAGGGAGAGCTGGGAATTTTTCTGATAGGGGATCAGAGTGGTTTTCCTTGGAGATGGAAAATCCGCCCCCCGGGTTTTATCAATTTGCAAATTCTTCCTCAGTTAGTTAAAAGAATGAAATTGGCTGATATTATGACGATACTAGGTAGTATAGATATCATTATGGGAGAAGTTGATCGTTGAAATGATAATTGATACACCAGAAGTACAAGATATTGATTCTTTTTCTAGATTAGAGTTTTTAAAAGAGGTTTATGGAATTATATGGGTGCTTATTCCTATTTTGACTCTTGTATTGGGAATCACAATAGGCGTACTGGTAATTGTATGGTTAGAAAGAGAAATATCCGCAGGGATACAACAACGTATTGGACCTGAATACGCCGGCCCTTTTGGAATTCTTCAAGCTCTAGCAGATGGGGCAAAACTAGTTTTCAAAGAAAATCTTCTTCCATCTAGGGGGGATACCCGTTTATTCAGTATCGGGCCATCCATAGCAGTCATATCAATTTTAGTAAGCTATTCAGTAGCTCCTTTTGGCTATCACCTTGTTTTAGCGGATCTCAATATCGGTGTTTTTTTATGGATTGCCATTTCTAGTATTGCTCCAATTGGACTTCTTATGTCAGGATACGGGTCAAATAATAAATATTCCTTTTTAGGTGGTCTACGAGCTGCTGCTCAATCGATTAGTTATGAAATACCATTAACTTTATGTGTGTTATCAATATCTCTACGTGTGATTCGTTGATACATAGACATAAACTTTTCTTTATTCCTTCCTTTCAAATCAAAGAAAGGGTTGGAATGAATTAAGTAGATATCTTCATTTTTTTTATTCATTATTCGGGTTGATGAACTAAATCAAATAGTTATATGAGTGAAAGAAAACAGCTTATATATAAATTCGCAGTAAAAAGATTGAGTCTCATTTTCTATGTATAAGAGTTAGAGAGTTAAGCGGAAATAAACATAAACAGAAGCGACCGTTTCCCCCAAGATTGGTTGATTAGTCATCCTGACTTGAAGCGGGCTCAAAAGATCAACCGTATTGAGTTTTCACTATCATTTGTATGTATTACCACAGGGGGGGGGTTGAACAAAAACGAGTGGGTGGTTAGAAACACCAAGATATGTAAAGGATTAGTAATAGAGATTATGTAAATTCTCCAAAAGGACATTTTTACATAATATACAAACAAAGAATACTCATTGGGGCTTTAAGTTGGTAGAAATGATCAGGCAATACTCCCCACGACACGATTCCAATCCAGAGTATGCTCCTATCCACCGATTAAATAAATAACTATTGGGAACGAAATAATCCTTTACTTTATTTTGTAAGCCCCCTTTTTCTCAGAAATAGAAAGAAGAATAGGAACGAAAAAAAGAGAAAGAAATCCAATTCCAATAAAAAAAAAAAAAAAAAAAAGATACCTTTTTTATTTCCCAGATACATATTAATAGATATAGAATTTGTGTCATAATTCATGAATTAATTATAGAATTTTTTTCGTACGTGAAATAAACGGGTTATTGATATTTCTACAAGAAGTATTTTATTGAAGAATTAAGTTATTACTCAACAAAGAAGAATTTTAATTCTTATTGAAATTATTAAAGTTAAAGAAAGGGTGAGATCGATTCAGAAGTACTTTTTTATTTATTATTAAATAATTATAACAGACAGAATTCAATTGGTCTAATTTAGGACCGTCCAATAGATTTTGACTTTATACATCCTACAAACGTACCAAGATAAAATAATACTGACGCGATCCTTAGATTTATTTCTGGCCTTTAAGGAGCCGTATGAGGTGAAAATCTCATGTACGGTTCTGTAATAGCGATGATAACAGTAATGGTATCACCGACTATAATTATCTAACAGTTCAAGTACAATTGATATAGTTGAGGCGCAATCAAAATACGGTTTTTGGGGATGGAATTTGTGGCGTCAGCCTATAGGGTTTATCATTTTTATCATTTCTTCCCTAGCAGAATGTGAGAGATTACCTTTTGATTTACCCGAAGCAGAAGAAGAATTAGTAGCAGGTTATCAAACCGAATACTCGGGTATAAAATTTGGTTTATTTTATGTTGCTTCCTATCTAAACCTATTAGTTTCTTCATTATTTGTAACAGTTCTTTACTTGGGAGGTTGGAATATCTCTATTCCGGACATATATGTTTCTGAGCTTTTTGAAATAAATAAAACATGTGGAGTTTTTGGAGCGACAATTGGTATCTTTATTACATTAGCTAAAACTTATTTGTTCTTGTTCATTCCTATCACAACAAGATGGACTTTACCGAGGCTAAGAATGGACCAACTATTGAATCTTGGATGGAAATTTCTTTTACCTATTTCTCTCGGTAATCTATTATTAACAACTTCTTCCCAACTCTTTTCGCTGTAAGGTAAATTTACAACTTGTCTCAAACAAGAGAAATAAACAAACATAAAATTATTCATAATATATATTAATGATATGTTCTCTATGGTAACTGGGTTCATGAATTATGGTCAACAAACAGTACGAGCTGCAAGGTACATTGGTCAAAGTTTCATGATTACTTTATCTCACGCAAATCGTTTACCTGTAACTATTCAATATCCTTATGAAAAATTAATCACCGCGGAGCGTTTCCGCGGTCGAATCCATTTTGAATTTGATAAATGTATTGCTTGTGAAGTATGTGTTCGTGTATGTCCTATAGATCTACCCGTTGTTGATTGGAAATTGGAAACTGATATTCGCAAGAAACGGTTGCTTAATTACAGTATTGATTTCGGAGTCTGTATATTTTGTGGTAATTGCGTTGAGTATTGTCCAACAAATTGTTTATCAATGACTGAAGAATATGAACTTTCTACTTATGATCGTCACGAATTGAATTATAATCAAATTGCTTTGGGTCGTTTACCAATGTCAGTAATTGACGATTATACAATTCGAACAATTTTTAATTCGCCTCAAAAAAAAAATAAGTAAATCTCTTGATTAAAGAATAATTTATAATTACTTTACTAAGACTATTACTTTACTAATAAATAATACTAAGGTTCATTTTTTTTTTTTTGATCTAATCTAAAGGAATCGGGTTTCTTTCGTTTTGTTTGGTCAATAACTAAAAATCCCAACTATTGATTAGTTGGTTAAGAATCACGTCTTAATTTGGATTGAAAATCCATTAATTAATCCATTAATTAATATATCTGTAATTATTTTTACATATATAGTTTCAAATGAGAACTACTCTTTCAGATAACGAATTAAATTAGTCCAATAATTGTACTTACATTTATTCATATCCCTTAGGATTTAATTAGGAATTGCTCAAAAATTATAATTTTTTTTCTGTTCGGATTTCAATAAGGTCATGAAAAACATTTCGATTTATTTATCTCTTATTTTACATATAATGGATTTGCCCGGACCAATACATGATTTTCTTTTAGTCTTTCTGGGATCGGTTCTTATACTAGGAGGTATGGGAGTGGTATTATTTACCAACCCCATTTATTCTGCCTTTTCATTGGGACTGGTTCTTGTTTGTATATCCTTATTCTATATTCTATTAAACTCCTATTTTGTAGCTGCTGCACAACTTCTTATTTACGTGGGAGCTATAAATGTTTTAATCGTATTTGCTGTGATGTTTATGAATGGTTCAGAATATTACAAAGATTTGAATCTTTGGACCGTTGGGGATGGGGTTACTTTGCCAGTTTGTACAAGTATTTTTGTTTTACTCATGATTACTATTACAGATACGTCATGGTACGGGATTATTTGGACTACAAGATCAAACCAGATTATAGAACAAGATTTGATAAGTAATAGTCAACAAATTGGAATTCATTTATCAACGGATTTTTTTCTTCCGTTTGAATTCGTTTCGATAATTCTTTTAGCCGCTTTGATAGGTGCAATTGCCGTGGCGCGACAGTAATAAATCTATAGAATTGGCAACAGCAATCCAAATAAAACTGTGTTCTGTTTTATTACATTTATTTCCCTTCAATTAAAGGTTCTTTATGTCTAAAATATAAATTATTTTATTCAATCTATTCTATTACCAATAGAATATATTCCTTTGTTCCGTACTTTTTTTTATTCTAGTCAATTGAATCTGTTTAATTGTTGTTCAGTTCATATTGAAATGAATCGAAATTGATAAGGAGTTGGTCAATGATGCTCGAGCATGTACTTGTTTTGAGTGCCTACTTATTTTCTATCGGTATCTATGGATTGATCACGAGTCGAAATATGGTTAGAGCCCTTATGTGTCTTGAACTTATATTGAATGCGGTTAATATAAATTTCGTAACATTTTCTGATTTTTTTGATAGTCGCCAATTAAAAGGAAATATTTTCTCAATTTTTGTTATAGCTATTGCAGCCGCTGAAGCAGCTATTGGTCCGGCTATTGTTTCGTCAATTTATCGTAACAGAAAATCAACTCGTATCAATCAATCAAATTTGTTGAATAAGTAGTATTAATAATCATATAAATTCTAATATTCATAAATTATAATTACCATGACCATACATTACGTATAATACATGTTTTCGAAAATGTAAAAAATCAATGTAAGAAATCAAAGTATCTTGGTTCTATCACAAGGGTCGATCCAGAATTAGATTGATTATAAAAATTCTGATAAATTATTGATTCATCTGGTGTCTAAATATATGATTCATTTACAAGTTTACTAGATCGAAAATTTCTGACATTTAAAAATTTATAGATCCAATGTCACATTCAGTAAAGATTTATGATACGTGTATAGGGTGCACTCAATGTGTGCGAGCCTGCCCAACAGATGTATTAGAAATGATACCTTGGGACGGATGTAAGGCTAAGCAAATTGCTTCCGCTCCAAGAACAGAGGACTGTGTCGGTTGTAAGAGATGTGAATCCGCCTGTCCAACGGATTTCTTGAGTGTTAGAGTTTATTTATGGCATGAAACAACTCGAAGTATGGGTCTAGCTTATTAATACGTTCCAGAAAACCCTACTTTAAATACATTTTTTTTATCTTTACCGACAAAAACCCGCGCTCAAAAAATA